GTGGCCATCACACGTTGATTTTTCTCTACCAACCATAAAGACATCGGCACCCTCTACCTAATCTTCGGCGCTTGAGCCGGAATAGTAGGCACCGCCCTTAGCCTGCTCATTCGAGCAGAACTCAGCCAGCCTGGCGCCCTCTTGGGGGACGACCAAATTTATAATGTAATTGTTACCGCTCATGCCTTCGTAATAATTTTCTTTATAGTCATACCCATTATAATCGGAGGCTTTGGAAACTGACTCATCCCCCTTATGATCGGGGCCCCCGATATGGCTTTCCCACGAATAAATAACATAAGCTTCTGACTCCTCCCTCCCTCCTTCCTCCTATTACTAGCTTCTTCAGGCGTAGAAGCCGGGGCAGGTACGGGTTGAACCGTTTACCCCCCTCTCTCTGGAAACTTAGCCCACGCAGGTGCATCCGTTGATTTAACTATCTTTTCTCTGCATTTAGCTGGTATTTCTTCTATCTTGGGTGCAATTAACTTTATCACAACAATTATCAACATGAAACCTCCCGCCATCTCTCAGTACCAAACACCTCTCTTCGTCTGGGCCGTCTTAATTACTGCTGTTCTTCTACTTCTCTCACTTCCTGTGTTAGCTGCCGGCATTACCATGCTTCTCACGGATCGAAACCTTAACACCACCTTCTTTGACCCAGCCGGCGGAGGAGACCCCATCCTTTACCAACACCTCTTCTGATTCTTTGGACACCCCGAAGTCTATATTCTGATCCTCCCCGGGTTCGGCATGATCTCCCACATCGTGGCCTACTATGCCGGTAAACAAGAACCTTTCGGCTACATGGGTATAGTCTGAGCTATAATGGCCATTGGGCTCCTTGGCTTCATCGTTTGAGCTCACCACATGTTTACAGTCGGTATAGACGTGGACACACGCGCCTATTTTACATCCGCCACAATAATTATTGCCATCCCTACGGGTGTGAAAGTCTTTAGCTGATTAGCAACCCTTCACGGCGGGACAATCAAGTGGGAGGCCCCACTTCTCTGAGCCCTCGGATTTATTTTCCTATTTACAGTTGGGGGCCTAACAGGCATTGTTCTGGCCAACTCGTCCCTAGACATTGTCCTTCATGACACTTACTATGTAGTAGCACATTTCCATTATGTGCTCTCAATGGGGGCCGTTTTCGCTATTGTTGCCGCTTTCGTACACTGATTCCCTTTATTTACAGGATACACTTTACACTCCGTCTGAACAAAAATTCATTTTATAGTTATATTCATCGGAGTTAACCTAACCTTCTTCCCCCAGCATTTCCTCGGACTAGCCGGAATGCCCCGACGGTACTCAGACTACCCAGACGCATACACCCTGTGGAATACAGTGTCTTCCATTGGGTCCCTAGTTTCTTTAGTCGCCGTCATTATGTCACTATTTATTATCTGAGAAGCATTCGCCGCTAAACGTGAAGTATCCTCCGTAGAACTCACCACAACCAACGTAGAGTGACTCCACGGCTGCCCCCCACCATACCACACATTTGAGGAGCCTGCATTCGTACAAATTCATTATAACTAACGAGGAAGGGAGGAGTTGAACCCCCATAAATTGGTTTCAAGCCAACCACATGACCGTTCTGTCACTTTCTTAAAGACACTAGTAAAATTTAATTACATGGCCTTGTCAGGGCCAAGTTGTGAGCTAACTCCTCACGTGTCTTATCATGGCCTTTCCCTCCCAGCTCGGTTTCCAAGATGCTGCTTCTCCTGTGATAGAAGAACTTCTTCACTTTCATGACCACGCTTTAATAATTGTCTTTATAATTAGCACCCTAGTTCTTTATTTCATCATCGCCCTAGTTACTTCTAGTTTAACTAATAAGTTTATCCTAGATTCTCAAGAAATCGAAATTATCTGGACTGTCCTCCCAGCAATTATCCTTATTTTAATCGCCCTTCCTTCCCTTCGCATTCTTTACCTTATAGACGAAATTAATGACCCACACCTCACCATTAAAGCCATAGGACATCAGTGGTACTGAAGCTACGAATACACTGACTATGAAAGCCTTGAATTCGACTCTTACATAATCCCCACACAAGACCTAGCCCCCGGGCAATTCCGGCTCCTAGAAGCAGACCACCGAATAATCACCCCCGTTGAGTCCCCCATCCGAGTTCTGGTCTCTGCCGAGGACGTCTTACACTCATGAACAGTCCCCTCCTTGGGCGTAAAAATAGATGCAGTGCCAGGTCGACTAAACCAGACAGCCTTCATTACATCTCGCCCTGGCGTCTTCTACGGGCAATGCTCAGAGATCTGCGGCGCAAACCACAGCTTTATGCCCATTGTAGTTGAAGCAGTCCCCCTACAACAATTTGAAGACTGATCCACCCTAATACTCCAAGATGCCTCGCTAAGAAGCTAAACAGGGCCTAGCGTTAGCCTTTTAAGCTAAAGATTGGTGACTCCCAACCACCCTTAACGGCATGCCCCAAAATTTCCATGCCAGTTGTTTTGCAATACTCACCCTCAGTCTTATGCTGTACTTTACCACGGGCCACGCCAAAATTATGGGACACACAAGCTCCCCTAAGCCCTCCCCTTGGCCCACAAAATTTCTTAGCTGACAAAAATGAGCCTGACCTTGATCCTAGGCCTTTTCGACCAATTTTTTTCTCCTTTTCTCCTCGGCGTACCCCTTCTAGCAATTGCTATCGCCGCCCCTTGAGTATTGTTTCCAAAACCCTCTAATCGCGTAATCCACGGCCGATCCCTTGTAGCCCAAAATTCTTTTGTTTTGAATTTTACGAAACAAATTCTTCTTCCATTAAACGTGGGGGCCCATAAATGAGCGCTACTACTTACAGTGCTAATGATTAATCTTATTACACTAAATTTACTTGGACTTCTTCCTTATACCTTCACCCCCACCACCCAGTTGCCTCTTAACATGGGATTCGCCATCCCTTTGTGGCTAGCTACAGTCCTTATTGGCCTACGCAACCAACCCACGATCGCATTAGGCCACCTCCTACCAGAAGGCACCCCCGCCCCTTTAATCCCTGTACTGATTATTATTGAAACAATTAGCCTATTTGTCCGACCCTTCGCATTAGGCGTCCGACTAACAGCAAACCTAGCAGCCGGGCACCTCTTAATTCAGCTCCTGTCCTCCGCCACTCTTTTCCTAATTAATCAAATGTGACCAGTAGCAATCCTTACCGGTCTAGTAATAGTGCTCCTCACTCTCCTTGAGCTAGCAGTAGCAGCTATCCAAGCCTACGTATTTGTGCTTCTTCTTTCACTCTACCTGCAAGAAAACACCTAAACACTACCCGCAATCCCCTCTCCCCCTAAATAATGGCCCACCAAGCACACGCATACCACATAGTTGACCCCAGCCCTTGACCGTTAACAGGCGCAATCGCCGCCCTACTAATAACATCAGGCCTTGCAGTCTGATTCCACCAACACTCCACCACTCTTATAGCCATAGGCATAGTCCTCCTAATCCTCACAATATTCCAGTGGTGACGAGACATTGTCCGAGAGGGCACTTTTCAAGGGCACCACACACCCCCCGTACAAAAAGGCTTGCGATACGGCATAGTCTTATTTATCACCTCCGAGGTCTTCTTCTTCTTGGGATTTTTTTGGGCCTTTTACCATGCCAGTCTCGCCCCTACCCCTGAATTGGGAGGTTGCTGACCCCCAACAGGTATTTTTACCCTCGACCCCCTAGAAGTACCCCTCCTTAATACAGCAGTCCTGCTTGCCTCTGGAGTAACTGTCACCTGAGCACATCACAGCATAATAGAGGGCAACCGCAAACAAACGGTTCACTCCTTAACCCTAACAATTATTCTCGGCTTTTATTTCACATTCCTCCAAGCAATAGAATATGTTGATGCCCCATTTACAATCAGTGACGGGGTCTATGGTGCCACCTTCTTTGTAGCAACCGGCTTCCATGGGCTACATGTTATTATTGGATCCATCTTCTTGGCAGTTTGTCTCATCCGCCAAATTAAACACCACTTTACCTCTGAGCACCACTTCGGATTTGAGGCAGCCGCCTGATACTGACACTTCGTAGACGTTGTTTGACTATTCCTTTACGTCTCTATCTACTGATGAGGCTCCTAATCTTTCTAGTACTAACTAGTATAAGTGACTTCCAATCACCCGGTCTTGGTTAAAATCCAAGGAAAGATAATGAATTTAGTCATAACCATTATTGCGATTACTAGCCTCCTCTCTACTATCCTTGCTATCGTATCATTTTGTCTCCCTCAAATATCGCCAGACTATGAAAAGCTATCCCCCTACGAATGCGGCTTCGACCCCTTAGGGTCCGCCCGTCTCCCATTCTCCCTCCGATTTTTCCTCATCGCTATCCTCTTTCTGCTCTTTGACCTAGAAATTGCTCTCCTACTTCCTCTACCGTGGGGAGACCAGCTGGTCTCCCCACTCACATCTTTTTCATGGGCGGTTGCACTTTTAACTCTCCTTACCCTCGGCCTAATTTACGAGTGATTACAAGACGGCCTAGAGTGGGCTGAGTAGATAATTAGTTTAATAAAAACACTTGGTTTCGGCCCAAAAGCTTGTGGTTTAAGTCCATAGTTGCCTAATGACACCCGTCCAACTTACCTTCTCTTCAGCATTCATTCTAGGACTAACAGGCCTCGTATTCCATCGAACACACCTCCTATCAGCACTTTTATGTCTTGAAGGCATAATGCTCTCCCTGTACATTAGTCTCGCCATCTGAAGCTTAAGCATGGGCTCTACCAGCTCTTCTGCTTTACCTCTATTTCTTTTAGCTGTCTCAGCTTGTGAAGCAAGCGCAGGTCTTGCCCTTCTAGTAGCCACAACCCGAACACATGGTACCGACCGCCTACAAAGCCTTAACCTCTTACAATGCTAAAGATCCTTATCCCGACCCTTATGCTGGCCCCCACAACCTGATTTGTCCCCAACAAGTGGCTGTGACCCTTCGCTGTTATGAACAGCCTCCTGATTGCAGTAACTAGCTTCGCCTGATTTAAAAACAGCTCAGAGGCGGGTTGAACAACCTTAAACTCTTACATAGCTACCGACCCCTTATCAACCCCCTTACTCGTCCTCACATGCTGGCTTTTACCTCTCACAATTTTTGCAAGCCAACACCACATGGGTGCTGAGCCCCTAAATCGTCAACGAACATATATCACCCTCCTAATCTCCCTACAACTTTTCCTTATCTTGACCTTCAGCGCCACTGAACTCGTCATGTTTTATCTAATATTTGAAGCTACCTTACTCCCTACACTAATAATCATTACCCGTTGGGGGAACCAAGCAGAGCGCTTAAATGCAGGCATGTACTTCTTATTTTATACATTAGCAAGCTCCCTCCCGCTTCTTGTTGCACTCCTAGTCCTCCAAAATACTAGCGGGACACTATCCCTTCTAACCTTACAATATATGGGCCCCCTAAGCCTAACAACACACGCAGACAAACTATGATGAGTCAGCTGCCTCCTCGCATTTTTAGTAAAAATACCCCTTTACGGAGTTCATCTATGACTACCCAAAGCCCATGTTGAAGCCCCCATCGCGGGGTCAATAATTCTTGCTGCCGTATTACTAAAGCTAGGGGGCTACGGTATGATGCGAATAATATTAGTCCTAGAGCCCCTCACAAAGGAAATGCTCTACCCCTTTATTGTGTTTGCACTTTGAGGCATTGTAATAGCGGGCTCAATTTGTCTCCGCCAAACAGACCTAAAATCACTAATCGCTTACTCATCAGTTAGCCATATGGGACTTGTAGTGGCCGGAATTCTAGTGCAAACCCCATGAGGTTTTGCAGGTGCACTAATTCTTATAATTGCCCACGGCCTAACAGCCTCCGCCCTTTTCTGCTTAGCAAACACTAACTATGAACGTATTCATAGCCGAAGCATTCTTCTAGCCCGAGGCCTTCAGATGGTCCTGCCCTTAATAACTACATGATGGTTCTTCGCTAGCCTGGCTAACTTAGCCCTCCCTCCTCTACCAAACCTTATAGGAGAGCTAATAATTATTACCTCCCTAATTGGCTGGTCCCCTTGAACCTTAGCTCTCACCGGAACTGGGGTGCTTATCACCGCCAGCTACTCAATGTACATATTTATTACAACCCAACGGGGGCCTCTGCCTAACCACCTAATTGCCCTAGACCCCTCGCACACTCGAGAACACCTAATTATGGCCCTACACCTCCTCCCCCTTGTCTTACTCATCCTCAACCCTCACCTAATCTCAGGGTGAGTTAACTGTAGGTATCGTTTAAAAAAGACATTAGATTGTGATTCTAAAAATAAGGGTTAAAACCCCTTTACCCACCGAGAGGGGCTGGCAGCCACGGGGAGTGCTAATCCCCGTCTCCTTGGTTGAACTCCAAGGCCCCCTCGAACCGCTTCTGAAGGATAACAGCACATCCGTTGGTCTTAGGAACCAAAAACTCTTGGTGCAAATCCAAGTAGTAGCTATGTTTTCTCCCACGTCTGTATTAACATCTAGTCTAAGCATCATCTTCGCCCTGTTAGCGCTACCTGTTATCACTACTTTATTCCTCTCCCCCTTGAAAACATCTTGGGCCACAACACAAGTCAAACCCGCAGTCAAAGCAGCTTTCTTTGTAAGCCTCCTCCCCCTTTTCATCTTTCTCAACGAAGGTATAGAAGAAGCCTCCACTACCTGTACTTTGATAATTACTACAACATTTAACGTAAGCATTAGCTTTAAATACGATTTCTACTCACTTATCTTCCTACCTGTAGCTTTATACGTAACCTGATCCATTCTGGAGTTTGCTTCCTGGTATATGCAAGACGACCCCGAAATGGGCCGATTCTTTAAATACCTGCTAATTTTTCTCATCGCAATAATTGTGCTAGTCACAGCTAATAACCTTTTTCAACTTTTCATCGGCTGAGAGGGCGTGGGCATCATATCGTTTCTTCTTATCGGCTGGTGATCCGGCCGAGCCGACGCCAACACAGCTGCCCTCCAAGCAGTTGTTTACAACCGAGTAGGGGATATCGGACTAATTTTTGCCATCGCCTGGATAGCTACAACCCAAAATTCCTGAGAAATAACCCACATTTTCATCACAATAGAACATTTCAACGTAACTCCCCCTGTTTTGGGCCTAATTATCGCCGCTGCTGGTAAATCTGCCCAATTCGGCCTCCACCCCTGACTCCCGGCTGCCATAGAGGGCCCAACACCAGTATCCGCTCTCCTCCATTCCAGCACCATAGTGGTCGCCGGCATTTTTCTTCTTATCCGTATGAGCCCCATACTCGAGAAAAGCCCAGCCGGCCTCACTCTCTGCCTCTGCCTAGGTGCACTAACAGCCATATTTACCGCCTGCTGCGCTCTAACCCACAATGATCTCAAAAAGGTTATTGCATTCTCCACATCTAGCCAACTCGGCCTCATGATGGTCACCATCGGCCTCAACCAGCCACAACTCGCCTTCCTCCACATCTGCATACATGCATTTTTTAAAGCTATACTTTTCCTTTGCTCCGGGTCGATCATTCATAGTCTGGGCGGTGAACAAGACATCCGAAAAATGGGAGCCATTCAACGCCAGACTCCCTGAACCTCTACCTGCTTTACTATTGGCACCCTTGCCCTCACCGGCATGCCTTTTCTAGCCGGTTTCTACTCTAAAGACGCTATTATTGAAGCGATAAATACATCTCACCTAAACACTTCGGCTCTGGCACTTACCCTTATTGCCACAGCTTTCACAGCCGTTTATAGCACCCGCTTAATCTACTTCGTAGTCATGGCTAACCCCCGATCCCTGCCTATCTCACCCATCGAAGAACTAAACCCCCAAGTTATTAACCCACTTAAACGCCTTGCATGGGGAAGTATCCTCGCAGGCCTATGCATTACCTTAAGTGTTGCCCCCCTTAAAACCCCTGTAATATCTATGCCCCCACTACTTAAACTAGGCGCCCTCGCCGTTACAATTCTGGGGGTTCTTATCGCACTCTGACTTATCCCTCCCTCAGGCGCACATGCCCCCACCACCCTTTCCCCCACCCCCCACCGCTTCACTAGCATACTAGGGTTTTACCCCACCCTCGTCCACCGAGCTACCACTAAACTGTCCTTATTATGGGGCCAAAAAGCCGCTGACCAAACAATTGACCAAAACTGGCTAGAAAAGGTCGGACCCAAAGCCACCGCAACTCTCAACAAACCCCTCATCACCACCACAAGCAACATACAACAGGGTCGCATAAAAACACACCTGCTCACCTTTTTCTTGAGCCTCACCCTAATGTATATCATTAGTAATTTTTAGTGAGGCCCCAACTAAGTATAGACACCGGACTCTGCCCCCCCCATGTACGGCCCCTACAAAACCTACCCACAACCCAAAACACCCCTAAACTTTAATGGCCAGCCTCCGAAAAACACATCCCCTCCTAAAAATCGCTAACCATGCCCTCGTTGACCTGCCCGCCCCATCAAACATCTCAGTCTGATGGAACTTTGGCTCTCTCCTAGGATTATGTTTAATTGCCCAAATCCTCACAGGCCTTTTTCTAGCCATGCACTACACCGCAGACATTAACACCGCCTTCTCGTCCGTAGTCCATATCACCCGAGACGTTAATTACGGGTGACTAATCCGAGATATACACGCCAACGGCGCCTCTTTCTTCTTCATCTGCATCTATATGCACATTGGCCGAGGCCTCTACTACGGCTCTTACCTATACAAAGAGACCTGAAATGTAGGGGTAGTCCTCTTACTTCTTGTTATAATCACGGCTTTCGTCGGATACGTGTTACCCTGGGGACAAATATCATTTTGAGGCGCAACTGTCATTACTAATCTTCTCTCAGCAGTACCCTATGTGGGAAACGCCCTTGTACAATGAATCTGGGGAGGCTTTTCAGTAGACAACGCTACCCTTACCCGTTTCTTTGCCTTCCATTTCCTTTTCCCATTCCTAATCGCAGGCGCCACCATAGTACACCTCTTGTTTCTTCATCAAACCGGGTCAAACAATCCCCTGGGGCTTAACTCAGCTGGGGACAAGATCCCCTTCCACCCATACTTTTCTTACAAGGACCTTTTAGGGTTTGCAGCCCTCCTGGTTGCACTCGCCACAATTGCACTTTTTACCCCCAACCTCCTGGGAGACCCGGACAATTTTACCCCCGCTAACCCCCTTGTGACTCCCCCTCACATCAAGCCTGAGTGATACTTCTTGTTTGCTTACGCAATTTTACGCTCCATCCCCGACAAACTTGGAGGCGTCCTAGCCCTCTTTGCCTCCATCCTAGTTCTCCTAGTAGTCCCATTTCTACACACCTGTAAACTACGTAGTTTAACCTTTCGCCCTCTTTCCCAATTCCTCTTCTGAACCCTTATCGCTAACGTTGCTATTCTCACCTGAATTGGGGGCATGCCTGTCGAAGACCCCTATATCATTATTGGCCAAATCGCATCCGCCTTATATTTCTCTATTTTCCTCCTCTTCTTCCCCCTTGCAGGGTGGTTGGAAAACAAGGCCCTAGGATTGACATGCATTAGTAGCTCAGCGTCAGAGCGCCGGTCTTGTAAACCGGAGGCCGAAGGTTAAACCCCTCCCTACCGCTCAAAACAGTTTTTAACACCCCTCCCCTCCCCACACTTCCGACCAAAAACCTCCAACTTTTACCACTTTTTACCACTTTCCACCATATATTTACCCCGGCTAACAAGATAAACTAATATGGCCCACCCCATCTCAGGAGTACCTACCCCCGCGCCTGAGCCCTTGCCTTCGCCCCCTTACAACACAAACCCATCCCCCCTTTTAATGGGCCGTACCGGCCCCCGGCTGTTACCCCGCGACACTTCCAAAGCAACATAAAGAGCCACCAGCAGTACCCACGCACAAATAATTAGACAAAAACCCCCACTTCCATATGCTTCTGACACCCCATCAGTCTCCCCCTGCACCATACTTATCTCTGATTCTTCCCCTACAAGTCATCAAAACCGAGGGGCCTCCAAGCTTCCCTGAAAAAAAGCCACCCCCGCCACTACAGCGAAGTACCCCACTATTGACTTAAACACCGACCCCTCAGCCAGCCCCGTCGGATGCGTCTCCGCACATAGCGCTGCTGAATAAGCGAACACAACCAGCATTCCCCCTAGATAAATTAAAAACAGAACTAAACATAAAAAGGTACCCCCTATACACATGATAAACCCACACCCCGCTGCTGCGACTATAACCACCCCCAGTGCCGCATAAAAGGGGGAAGGATTAGCAGCAACCACTACTATTCCTCCCACTACACCCAACATAAGTAAATACCCACAATATAACATAATTCTTGCCAGGACTCTAACCAGGACTAAAGGCATGAAGAGCCATCGTTGTATTCAACTACAGGAACCCTTAAAAGCCCCCCCCCCCATCAAAGAGAGGAGACCCTTAAAAGCCCCCCCCCCCATCAAAGAGAGGAGATTTTAACTCCCGCCCCTAACTCCCAAAGCTAGAGTTCTAAACTAAACTACTCTGTGCTCCCCTAATGTACCTATAAGTACATCTATGTATTATCAACATTCATATATATTAACCATTAACACTAATTCTTGGGCAATATTTGATTATTTTACAAAAGTGGTTTACCCCTGACACATATCAAAACTAACAGAAGCAATACATTAAGCATTTAAGAAATTTCCCTTAACGTATTTCCAAAACAGACGAAATTTAAGACCGAGTACTTTAAATCATTTGTTAAGTTATACGTTTATTTAGCATCTCTTCAACCTCACATTTTAAGCGCAGTAAGAACATAGCAACAAGCACATATCTTAAGGTCAACGGTTATTGATGATGAGGGACAATTATCGTAGGGTAACACACAGTGAACTATTCCTAGCATTTGGCTCCTACTTCAGGAACAATCGTTCGTGTCATTCCCCGCACGTTCACCGACGCTTACATAAGTTAATGTTTTCAGTCCATACTCCTCGTTAACAGGCAAGCCGGGCGTTCACTCCAGCGAGCCAGGGGTTCTCTTTTTTTTTTTCCTTTCGTCTGGCATTTCAGAGTGCGCACGGGTTTAACAGACAAGTGAGAGCATCTTGCGATGCTCCGCAAAAATAGTCTGCGTCATATTTAAGACTTTTTTTATTTTTTTTTTGTTTTTTTTCTCTTTGAAAGCATAAGGGCTCCCAAAATTTTACCTAAATTCTGTGCGAGAAATTATAAGTGTTTCTCCTCGAGAATCCCCCTACCCCCTTAGTTCCCCCCCCCCCCATTTAAACCCCCCCCCCCCCATTTAAACCCCCCCCCCCCAAGCCATAGGGGCTTGGGGAGAGTGCTTTAACGTATCCCTCCACGAAAACACTTCGCGCGCACCCCCCCCCCACCCCCCACAAACACTTTTCTTTGCTTATAGGAGCTCCTATACAGTAATGCCAGCTTATATACCCCTCCTTAACCCCCCCCCCCCCATATTTACCCCAGCTAACAAGATAAACTAATATGGCCCACCCCCCCCCCAGCTAACAAGATAAACTAATATGACCCGCCCCCAAGCATCAGCTGCTCTCAAAAACACTTCTCACCAATTTCAACTGGTTTTTAACGGCCCCCCCCCCCCCTTGCTGCTCACAAGCACTTTGTTTGCATATGTTAAACCCCCTATACTTATACAATTTATCTACCCCATTAGACACCCCTCCTCCCCTACCATGCCCCCGACCAATTTGTTTAAAAGCCTCACACAATTTATGCATATACACACATCTACGTTTTGGATGAATGCACACGTGCACACCCCACATATACCCCATGTATCATGACACTCACCAGCCCCCTGCACCAACTTTATGGACCAGGGAAACTGGGCCATCCCGCTAGCGTGGTTTATTTAAGACGTAACACTGAAAATGTTGAAATGAGCCCTAGAAAGCTCCGCAAGCACAAAGGCTTGGTCCTGACTTTACTATCAGCTTTAGCCGAACTTACACATGCAAGTATCCGCACCCCTGTGAGAATGCCCTCAGTTCCCTGCCCGGGGACAAGGAGCTGGTATCAGGCACAATTTTAGCCCATGACACCTTGTTTAGCCACACCCCCAAGGGAACTCAGCAGTGATAGATTTTAAGCCATAAGTGAAAACTTGACTTAGTAAAAGCTAAGAGGGCCGGTAAAACTCGTGCCAGCCACCGCGGTTATACGAGAGGCCCAAGTTGATAATTCGCGGCGTAAAGAGTGGTTAGGGAAGAATAAGTACTAAAGCCGAATGTTTTCAAAGCTGTTATACGCACCCAAAAACGAGAAGTCCAACCACGAAAGTGGCTTTACTAAACCCTGAACCCACGAAAGCTAGGAAACAAACTGGGATTAGAGACCCCACTATGCCTAGCCGTAAACATTGATAGATTAGTACAACCCCTATCCGCCCGGGAACTACGAGCACCAGCTTAAAACCCAAAGGACTTGGCGGTGCTTTAGATCCTACTAGAGGAGCCTGTTCTAGAACCGATAACCCCCGTTCAACCTCACCTTTCCTTGTTTTTCCCGCCTATATACCGCCGTCGTCAGCCCACCCTATGAAGGTCTAAAAGTAGGCTAAATTGGCACAGCCCCAAACGTCAGGCCGAGGTGTAGCGTATGGAAGGGGAAGAAATGGGCTACATTCCCTATACTAGGGCATACGAATGGTGTGCTGAAACACACATCTTGAAGGAGGATTTAGCAGTAAGCAGGAAATAGAGCGTCCTGCTGAAACTGGCTCTGAAGCGCGCACATACCGCCCGTCACTCTCCCCAAAAAATATCCCCTAATTATTTAAAACCTTAGAGCAATAAAGGGGAGGCAAGTCGTAACATGGTAAGTGTACCGGAAGGTGCACTTGGATTAATAATCAAGGTATAGCTAAGTTAGAAAAGCCTCTCCCTTACTCCGAGAAGTCCTCCGTGCAAATCGGATTGCCCTGACGCAGAACAGCTAGCCCACCTCAACAACTTCAACACACCCATATTAACACCCCTAAATATACAACCTTATATAAAACAAATCATTTTACCCCCCTAGTATGGGCGACAGAAAAGGGAATAGGCGCAATAGAGATAGTACCGCAAGGGAACGCTGAAAGAGAAATGAAATAACCCAGTAAAGCACTAAAAAGCAGAGCTTAACCCTCGTACCTTTTGCATCATGATTTAGCCAGTGATTCTCAAGCAAAAAGATTTTTAGTTTGTTAACCCGAAACTAAGGGAGCTACTCCAAGACAGCCTAATAATAGGGCACACCCGTCTCTGTTGCAAAAGAGTGGGATGAGCTTTGAGTAGAGGTGACAGACCTACCGAACTTAGTTATAGCTGGTTCCCCAAGAAATGAATAGAAGTTCAGCCTCCCGGATTCTCCCTTCACCTCAGTGTAAACAAACCCCTGATGTCTTAAGAAACCGTGAGAGTTATTCAAAGGGGGTACAGCCCCTTTGAAACAAGACACAACTTTCCCAGGAGGGTAAAGATCATAATTACATAAGGTAAGTAACTCTCGTGGGCCCGAAAGCAGCCACCCCCTGAAGAAAGCGTCTAAGCTCAGAACAATCTTACCCCTCCCCCAATCCTGATCATTTAATCTTATCCCCCTAAACTTATTGGGCCGTCCCATGCCCCCATGGGAGTGACTATGCTAATATGAGTAATAAGAAAGCCATGGCTTTCTCCCCGCACGCATGTAAATCGGAATGGACCCCCCACCGAATATTAACGGCCCCAAACACAGAGGGCAGTGGGCGATAAACCAAACAACAAGAAAATCCCCCAACCGCTTACCGTTAACCCAACACAGGTGTGCCCCTAGGGAAAAACTAAAAGGGAGAGAAGGAACTCGGCAAACACATAAAGCCTCGCCTGTTTACCAAAAACATCGCCTCTTGCAAATAAAGAATAAGAGGTCCCGCCTGCCCTGTGACTATTAGTTTAACGGCCGCGGTATTTTGACCGCGCGAAGGTAGCGCAATCACTTGTCTCTTAAATGGAGACCTGTATGAATGGCACAACGAGGGCTTAGCTGTCTCCTCCCCTAAGTTAATGAAATTGATCTCCCCGTGCAGAAGCGGGGATAAGTACATAAGACGAGAAGACCCTATGAAGCTTTAGACGTAAGGTAGCCCATACTACAATATCCTCCTGATAAAGAGACAAACTAAAAGGCCCACTACCCCGATGTCTTTGGTTGGGGCGACCGCGGGGAAAGAAAAAACCCCCACGTGGAACGGGAGTACAACTCCTTAAACTCAGAGCCGCAGCTCTAAGAAACAAAATTTTTGACCTAAAGATCCGGCAATGCCGATCAACGGACCGAGTTACTCTAGGGATAACAGCGCAATCCCCTTTTAGAGACCATATCAACAAGGGGGTTTACGACCTCGATGTTGGATCAGGACATCCTATTGGTGCAGCAGCTATTAAGGGTTCGTTTGTTCAACGATTAAAGTCCTACGTGATCTGAGTTCAGACCGGAGCAATCCAGGTCAGTTTCTATCTATGACATATTCTTTTCTAGTACGAAAGGACCGAAAAGAAGGGGTCACTATACTATATACACCCTAACCCCGCCTAATGAAAACAACTAAAATAGACAAGGGGCTATGCCTTCCCTGCCAGAGAAAATGGCACGTTGGGGTGGCAGAGCTCGGCAAATGCAAAAGACCTAAGCCCTTTCCACAGAGGTTCAAGTCCTCTCCTTAACTATGCTCTCAACGCTTATAACACAAATTGTGAACCCCTTGGCCTTTATTATCCCCATCTTATTGGCCGTAGCATTCCTCACCTTGCTTGAACGAAAGGTACTTGGCTATATACAATTACGAAAGGGCCCCAATATTGTTGGCCCATACGGCCTCCTTCAACCAATTGCAGATGGCCTCAAGTTGTTTATTAAAGAACCCGTTCGACCCTCTACTTCTTCTCCCCTCTTATTTTTACTTGCCCCAATTTTAGCCCTCACTTTAGCTCTCGCACTCTGAGCCCCCCTGCCTCTTCCCCACCCCATTGTGGACCTAAACCTCGGCGTACTATTTGTCCTAGCCCTGTCCAGCCTAGCTGTTTATTCTATTCTAGGCTCGGGCTGAGCCTCTAACTCGAAATACGCCCTTGTTGGCGCCCTACGTGCCGTCGCCCAAACCATCTCTTATGAAGTTAGTCTAGGCCTGATTCTACTCAGTGTCATCATCTTTGCTGGCGGTTTTACACTACAGACCTTTAACGTCGCGCAAGAAAGTGTCTGACTAGTATTGCCTGCTTGACCATTGGCCGCAATGTGATACATCTCCACCCTCGCGGAAACAAACCGGGCCCCCTTCGACCTCACAGAGGGAGAATCTGAGCTAGTTTCAGGTTTCAACGTCGAATACGCGGGAGGCCCCTTCGCCCTATTTTTCCTGGCCGAGTACTCAAATATTTTACTTATAAACACACTCTCTACGATCCTATTCTTAGGAGCCTCACATATCCCTTCTTTACCCATGCTAACCACCACAAACCTCATGGTAAAAGCCGCCCTTCTCTCGGTTGTATTCCTTTGAGTACGAGCATCTTACCCCCGCTTCCGATACGACCAGCTTATACACCTAATCTGAAAAAACTTCCTTCCCCTAACCCTAGGACTAGTTATTTGACACCTGGCCCTCCCAATCGCATTTACAGGGCTCCCCCCTCAATTCTAACCCTGGAGTTGTGCCTGAAACAAAGGGTCACTTTGATAGAGTGAATCATGAGGGATAAAACCCCTCCACCTCCTTAGAAAGTGGGGATTTGAACCCGACCTGAAGAGATCAAAACTCTTTGTGCTTCCGTCTACACTACAATCTAGTAAGATCAGCTAACTAAGCTTTTGGGCCCATACCCCAAACATGAAGGTTAAACTCCTTCTTTTACTAATGAGCCCCTATGTCTTAGCCCTTCTATTATTTAGCCTTGGCCTAGGAACTACACTAACCTTCGCAAGCTCCCACTGATTGATCGCCTGGATCGGCCTAGAAGTTAACACCCTAGCAATTATCCCCTTAATAGCACAAAATCATCACCCCCGAGCAGTGGAGGCAGCCACTAAATACTTCCTCATCCAAGCTAGTGCCGCCGCCGTACTACTTTTTGCTGCCACAACAAATGCCTGACTTACCGGACAATGGGAAATTCAAGGAGCCACCCACCCTCTCCCGATCACTATTATTACCCTTGCCCTAGCCCTCAAACTAGGACTCGCCCCCCTACATTCTTGAATGCCAGAGGTATTTCAAGGCTTAAACCTAACTACAGGACTAGTCTTGGCCACCTGACAAAAACTAGCCCCTCTCGCTCTCCTCCTCCAAATCCAGCCCCCCAACTCCCCCCTTCTCATTCTCTTAGGCCTAGCATCTACCCTTATCGGGGGCTGAGGAGGCCTAAACCAAACCCAACTCCGTAAAATCCTCGCCTACTCCTCCACCGCTCAACTAGGATGAATAGTCCTAGTCCTACAATTTGCCCCTTCTCTAACAACCCTCGCTCTATCAGTATATATCGCCGCTGCAGCCGCAACTTTCCTTACTTTGAAACTAGCTAAAGCCACTAACATTAATATACTAGCCATTTCCTGGACAAAAGCACCCGCCCTCGTCGCTCTCACCCCCCTTGTACTTCTATCTCTCGCAGGGCTCCCTCCCATAACAGGATTTATGCCCAAATGATTAATCCTTCAAGAGCTTTCTAAACAAGAACTCGCCCCCACCGCTACCCTCGCAGCACTTACCGCCCTCCTCAGTCTTTACTACTACCTCCGGCTTACATACGCCATAACCCTGACTATGTTCCCAAATAACCTTACCGGCACATCCCCTTGACGTCTACGGTCCCGCCAACTTACACTCCCCCTAGCTTGCCTGGCTATCGCCACTGTCTCTCTCCTCCCCCTCACCCCCGCTGCAGTAGCCCTAGTAACCCTCTAAGGAACTTAGGTTAGCAAAAGACCAAGAGCCTTCAAAGCCCTAAGCGGGGGTGAGAATCCCCCAGTCCCTGATAAGGCTTGCGGGGCACTATCCCACAGCTCCTGTATGCAAAACAGATACTTTAATTAAGCTAAAGCCTTTCTAGACGGGTAGGCTTCGATCCTACAAACTTTTAGTTAACAGCTAAACGCCCTAACCAGTGAGCATCCGTCTACCTTTCCCCCGCCTGTTAGGCGGAAGGCGGGGGAAAACCCCGGTAGACTGTTAATCTGCTACTTCAGATTTGCAATCTGACATGTGGGCAACACTTCGGGGCCTGATAAAAAGAGGACTTAAACCTCTGTTCATGGGGTTACAATCCACCGCTTTAAACTCAGCCATCTTATCT